CACGAAGAGTAATTGATCAGATTCGCGGGCGTTCCTATGAGGAAACACTTATGATACTGGAACTCATGCCTTATCGAGCATCTTATCCCATTCTCAAATTGGTTTATTCTGCAGCGGCAAATGCTAATCATAATATGGGTTTGAAGGAAGCTGATTCATTCATTAGTAAAGCCGAAGCCAATAGGAGTACTATTGTGAAAAAGTTAAGACCGCGGGCTCGAGGGCGTAGTTATCTGATAAAAAGACCGACATGTCATATAACAATTGTATTAAAAGATAAATCTAAATCATTTTTAGATCAATCTAAGATTTAGATTCATATAAAAAAAATATGGATGAAAAATAAAATAGAATAGAAAAATATGGGACAAAAAATAAATCCACTTGGTTTCAGACTTGGTACAACTCAAAGTCATCATTCCTTTTGGTTCGCACAACCAAAAAATTATTCTGGGGGCCTACAGGAAGATGCAAAAATACGGAATTGTATCAAGAACTATGTACAAAAAAAAAGGAAAATATCCTCAGGTTTCGAAGGAATTGCACATATAACAATTAAAAAAAAAATCGATTTGATCCAAGTCATAATCTATATTGGATTCCCAAATTTATTAATAGAGGGGCAAACACGAGGAATCGAAGAATTACAGATGAATGTACAAAAGGAGTTTCATTCTGTAAACCGGAGACTCAACATTGCTATCACAAGAGTTGAAAAACCTTATGGACAACCTAATATTCTTGCAGAATATATAGCTTTACAATTAAAAAATAGAGTTTCGTTTCGAAAAGCAATGAAAAAAGCTATTGAATTAACTGAACAAACAGATACAAAAGGAATTCAAGTGCAAATAGCAGGCCGTATCGACGGAAAAGAAATTGCACGTGTTGAATGGATCAGAGAGGGTAGAGTTCCCCTACAAACAATTCGCGCTAAAATTGATCATTGTTCCTATACAATTCGAACTATTTATGGAGTATTAGGTATAAAAATTTGGATATTTGTAGACGAGGAATAATCAACCTTGTCTTCCCATTCTGTCCAGTGATAAAACAAAAAATGACAAACTCTTTCATTCTTTTTTCGTTAAAAATAAAAAAATGAACAATTCTAATTCTATAAGGTTAAATATAAATTCGATTGATCATTTGGTATAATTGCTATGCTTAGTGTGTGACTCGTTAGTTTTTTCTTTATAGTTTCAAGTTGGGATTCAAAAAAAAAAACAAACTGACCCCTGCTATAAACTTTGTAATTATATAAAATAAACTAATAACCAACTTATTGCTTCGTATTGTCGAGATCCCAAGAAACAGTCACTATATGAATGAGTGGATCTATCATATGGTTGTAGCAACTGAAATTCTTTCAACAAAAAATAGATCTGATTATGGGTTGTAAAGCAAAAAAAAAAAATAAATAAAGGGATGTGGATAAATGGAAGGATGATAGAAAGAAAGAACAAAAATATCAATGATATATGATTCCAATATGTATGGTCTATGAATCACGTCATAAAGGGCAGTGTGATAAAGCATCAATACTGATAATCAATACTGATAAGATAATTATAAATATAAGAATTTAAAAATGAAATAATTAAAAATAGAATAAAATAATAAAGAGCCTTCAGGTTAATAAAAACTGAGGAAATTGACTTGGGAACGAATTTTGTTGGAAGCTCCATTGCAAAGTTCGGACCTAACCATTAATGGAGAAGCTATGGGAACGACAGAACCTGTGACTGCATAGGCTTCTATTGAAAACGAATCCTAATAATTCATTGGGTGGGATGGCGGAACGGACCAAGAAAAAATTGATTTATTCTGAGAGGTTATGAATTGAACCTTCGAATGAAACAGGAAAGAGTAAATATTCGCCCGCGAAACCTCTATTTATTGGATTACAATCTTTTGTCGTAATTCGATAGAGGTAAAAAAAAAAAAAATAAGGAAAGGATTCGTCATGTTATAAAAATAAAAAAGAGAAACATTACATTATCTATAAAGATACATAAATGTACACACACGTCTAGCTGTATTGTATATCTTGTATCTACATCTTCCTTCTTATGTAAGAAATTAAATATCAATAAAAGCCATTACTTGGTGTATTATCTATTAATGTGTACCTATTAATGTGTATCTATAATATTATTTTATTGAATTTGAATCCTTTCATTCGCGAGGAGCTGGATGAGAAGAAACTCTCATGTCCGGTTCTGCAGTAGAGATGGAATTAAGAAACAACCATCGACTATAACCCCAAAAGAACCAGATTTCGTAAACAGCATAGAGGAAGAATGAAAGGAATATCTTGTCGAGGCAATCATATTTGTTTCGGCAGATACGCTCTTCAGGCACTTGAACCTGCTTGGATTACAGCTAGACAAATAGAAGCAGGGCGAAGAGCAATGACACGATATGCGCGTCGTGGTGGAAAAATATGGGTACGTATATTTCCCGACAAACCTGTTACAGTAAGACCCGCGGAAACACGTATGGGTTCGGGGAAGGGATCCCCTGAATATTGGGTATCCGTTGTTAAACGGGGTCGAATACTTTATGAAATGGGTGGAGTATCAGAAACTGTAGCTAGAGCAGCTATCTCAATAGCTGCGCGCAAAATGCCTATACGAACTCAATTTCTTATTTCAGGATAGAGATGTAGAACTAAAAAAAAAAGGGGTATTGGGGATGAAAAAACAACCGCAGGTTTATTTATTTCTGGACGGACAATATTTCTTTTTTTTCTTTCATACTTTTGCATTGAAATAACAGATTGAAATAAAAATGATATGATTCAACCTCAGACCCTTTTGAATGTAGCGGATAACAGCGGAGCTCGAAAATTGATGTGTATTCGAATCATAGGAGCTGGTAATCACCGATATGCTCATATTGGTGATGTTATTGTTGCTGTAATCAAAGAAGCAGTTCCCAATATGCCTCTAGAAAGATCAGAAGTAATTAGAGCTGTAATTGTACGTACATGTAAAGAACTCAAACGTGAAAACGGTATGATAATACGATATGACGACAATGCTGCAGTTGTCATTGATCAAGAAGGAAATCCAAAAGGAACTCGAGTTTTTGGTGCGATCGCTCGAGAATTGAGACAGTTAAATTTTACTAAAATAGTTTCATTAGCTCCCGAAGTATTATAAATAGTAGTAGATGAGACTATGATATAGTATAGGGTATCTGAAATAGATCAAATAGATCAAATTAGTAGATTGTGTCTCACGTATATACTTTATAAAAAAAAAAAAATAAAAAAAAGGAAACATGTTGATTATATCAAAATTAGGAGGAACCTATAATTCTAGTTCGTCATGGGTAGGGACACTATTGCCGATCTAATAACTTCTATAAGAAATGCTGACACGGATAAAAAAGGAAGGGTTCGAATAGCATCTACAAATATCACCGAAAACATTATTAAAATACTTCTACGAGAAGGTTTTATTGAAAACGTTCGGAAACATCAGGAGAGTAACAAATATTTCTTGGTTTCAACTCTGCGACATAGAAAAACCAGAAAAGGAATATATAAAACTAGAACCATTTTAAAGCGTATCAGCCGGCCCGGCTTACGAATTTATTCCAACTATCAACGAATTCCTAAGATTTTAGGTGGAATGGGAATTGTAATTCTTTCTACTTCTCGAGGTATAATAACAGATCGAGAAGCTCGACTAGAAAGAATTGGAGGAGAAATTTTGTGTTATATATGGTAATCTTCCACCTCTGGTATCCGAATTTGATCTCTAACTTCCTATTTGTAAAATAGAGAGGAAAAGTGAGTTATATAACTATTCCTCCATTAGTTGATACTTCAAGGAGGTTACCTGGAATGAAAGAACAAAAATTGATTCATGAGGGTTTAATTACTGAATCACTTCCCAACGGTATGTTCCGGGTCCGTTTAGATAATGAAGATCTAATTCTAGGATATGTTTCAGGGAGGATCCGCCGCAGTTTTATACGGATACTACCGGGAGATAGAGTAAAAATTGAAGTAAGTCGTTATGATTCAACCAGGGGACGTATAATTTATCGACTTCGCAACAAAGATTCGAATGATTAGGTTATTTTTTTAACCATGGGTATACAATTCGAAGTTAAAAAAAAATTCAAGAGACTTATTCTCTTCCAAGAAGTGGATTCAGAATTAAGGTAAGGAATAAAAAATATGAAAATAAGGGCTTCCGTTCGTAAAATTTGTGAAAAATGTCGACTGATTCGCAGGCGTGGACGAATTATAGTGATTTGTTCCAATCCGAAACATAAACAGAGACAAGGGTAATTCTTCTAAAAAAGAACTTTCAAAAAAAAAATATATATATATGTAAAAATAAGGTAAAGGATCTGTTTTAACATGAAATGGATATCTCCGTATCTTTTCTTTTTGTATATTTCTGACTCATAAATATGAGATGATAAAATATGACAAAAGCTATACCAAGAATTGGTTCACGTAGGAATGGGCGTATTGGTTCACGTAAGAATGGACGTAGAATACCAAAAGGCGTTATTCATGTTCAAGCGAGTTTCAACAATACCATTATAACTGTTACAGATGTACGAGGTCGGGTAGTTTCTTGGGCCTCCGCCGGTACTTCTGGATTCAAAGGCACAAGAAGAGGAACACCTTATGCTGCTCAAGCCACAGCGGTAAATGCTATTCGTACAGTGGTTGATCAGGGTATGCAACGAGCAGAAGTTATGATAAAGGGTCCTGGTCTCGGAAGAGATGCAGCATTACGAGCCATTCGTAGAAGTGGTATATTATTAAGCTTCGTACGTGATGTAACACCTATGCCACATAATGGATGTCGACCTCCTAAAAAAAGACGTGTGTAGAAATAAGAATTAAACCGATTTCAAGAGAAATAAATGATCAAATAATAATACTAGTATAGTATGGTTCGAGAGGAAGTAGCAGGATCCACTCGAACACTACAGTGGAAGTGTGTTGAATCAAGAGTAGACAGTAA